AAACTGTTTTCCCCTACTTGCTGCATCAAAAACTAAATCACAAGCTTCTGATAAAAAACGAGCAGTTTTAGTAAGATTTGTAATATGAATACCTTTACGCTTGGCAGAAATATAAGGTGCCATCCTAGGATTCCATTTCCTAGTACCATGACCAAAATGAACTCCCGCTTCCATCATCTCTTCCAAATTGATATTCCAATACCTTCTTGTCATTTCTCCCCCCCACTTCCGCTTTTTTTTTTGAAAAAAAAAAAAAGCGACGAGGTTGCCCTGAACTAAATAATTGTTCCGATGGAACCTTTTCTTCTACCGGAGATTGGCCATGTGGATGTCGATACACAATCCAAACCCCTACCCTCTATTCGTTATTATCTTTTTTTCGATTACCCAAAAAAATGACCATAAATAAAGAGTTTTTTGAATTTTAATTCAAAAAAAAAGTATGAATCCACTTTTAGGAATCATTAAATCCTCGAAATGATTGTTCTGATGTATCATGAAACTTCTTTGAAATGGAAGAATCAAATAATTCTCTGTGGTGGAACAAAATATCTCCGATTTCCCCCTCGAAAAAATGCTTCTTTTTGGTTTTCAAAGGAATGTTCTTATGTTGCCTTGAACGATGCACTAATCCTTTGAATCCGGTACCAACGGGTATCATCCCTCCTATAACAACGTTCTCTTTTAGGCCTTTCAACCAATCGATACGGCCCCGGAGAGCAGCTTTGGCTAAAACTCGAGCAGTTTCTTGAAAACTCGCTTCAGATATGAAACTTTGAGTATTCAAAGATGCCCTTGTTATTCCCAATAGGATGGCGCGGTAACAGATCGATTCTTCCAAAGCGCGCCCCGTTCGCGCCGCTCGCAACAATCCAATTAGTTCTCCAGGTAAAAAAACATTAGACATTCCATCCTCTGAAACCAACACCTTTGATGTTATTTGGCGTACAATAATTTCTATGTGCCTATTATGGATTTGCACCCCCTGGGATCGATAAACCTTTTGGATCTTATTAACCAAAGATATACGACTTTGCACTATAGTTAGTTCAGCCCCAATCAAGAATCCCCAAGGAATTCCAAGAATTTTTTTTATATGCTCGTTCCAACCCTCAATTCTTTTTTCTAGGTTCATCGATATTGAATCAATTGAACGCACTTCTAACACTTGTTCCACTTTTGGAAGACCCTGCGTTATATCACCGGATCTCGATTTTTCATATATAAATGTAACTAATGTATCTCCTTCGTAAAGGATTTCTCCATAATGACCATGAACAGTTGCTCCTGGAGTGGCCAAATAAGGCTTGGCGTATCTTATTACTACAGAGTCAACTTGAACAATCAAAACTTGACCCGATTTGAGATGGGGTCCGTTTTTGGATATACATACATTTTCACAAATAAACTGTCCAAGACTAATTATTGTGGATCTTTCTTCAAAATAATTATGATAATAATTATGATGGAGAAAATACCAATTCAAATTGAATGAATTCAAAACGATGTTACTGCATGAATCGGGATTCAAAATTCTCCCATTTTCATCCATTAAATAATAGTTAATTACTTGAAAAGTCTGTTTTAAATTTTCAAGTTGCAAATATTTAGTTACCAAAATAGGATTATGAGTTATTAAATAGTAAAATGAATAAAAATTCACAAATTGAAGGACTGTTCCTAAAGGGCCAATCGAATTCCTAATTTTAATTATAGGATCTTTTTTAATTGATTCTTTTATCACATTGTGATATTTTCCAGCGTTGAATGGACCCATTCGGAAACAATTAGATGATGACAAAATTATCAAAGATGGACATTCCTTATTTTTATTTAACAACGTGCGAATAGTTCCTTGATTTTGGCTAAGTAATTGTTGAATTTTTGTCTTGGAATAAAAGGGATTGCTATTGGTGTGATCTGACACATTATCTGAATCTGAGATCAATCCTGAGCCTGAGGGATCATTCCTTTTTCTGAGATACGAAATAGGGAATTTCACTAAGTCAATTCTTAGGAAATCTCGAATCAGACCATTTGTACTTACTTCAACAAAGGAAGTATGAGCCTCTTCGATAGAAGAACTTTTTTTGTCTTGGTCCCAATTCAAAATTAAACAAGTCCGAACTAATTGAATACTTGTATCAGAAATTCCCCGAATTGGTTTGCCATTTCTGTAAACAATATAATTGACAACTCGAAGTTGCATATTATCCCTTTCTTGTAACAGATCCGGGGGGAAGAGTGTTGCTAAATTTATACCGTCCAATACTTCATATGTCACTACGGGTCGAACTAAAACAAAATACTTTTTCTTAGTAGGTGTGATCCGTTGGACATAGATCCAATTTTTCCATTTTTTGGATTCCTTAGAATTTGTTTTTCCTGTTCCTGGGGGTATCAAGATGCCACTGTGTCGGGATATCTTATCTGTCTCTCCAGGAAAATGGATATCTCCAGAAAAGATTTTCAGTTCAATCCTTTTTTTTTTTCTCTCCAC